TTGTCGGGATTTTTTTGAATTTAAATTTAATTAGATCTTAATGTAAATTAAATGAACCATAACTATGTAATCCTATTCCTAATAAATTAACCCCAAAATAGCATATCCAAATTATAAGAAAGCCTATAGAAGCCACAATTGCGCAATTTAAACTTTCCCAATTTTTATTTGTTCGAGTATGTAAATAAATCGCAAATAGGGTCCAAGTAATAAATGCCCAAGTTTCCTTTGGGTCCCAATTCCAATATGACCCCCATGCCTCATTAGCCCATACTGCTCCCGAAAGAATACCTATGGTTAAAAAGATAAACCCTAGACTAATAATACGATAACTCCACTGATCTAGTTGTTGAATCAGTTGAGCCCTGTAATAATTTCGAGAAGAACAAAAAGAAGTGGTTAGTAAAACATTGCTTCTTTCATTCATGTATTGGATCTCGACAAAGGAAAATGACTCATTTAAAAAATTGTTTTTTTTACTAAAAACCCTTATGGCTTTTCGCAATGTAATGACTAAGAGAGCTACTGATAATAATGATCCACATAAAAGAGCTGCATAGCCCAATATCATCATACTTACATGCATCATTAACCATTGGGATTGGAGAGCAGGTACTACTATTTCGGATTGATGCATTTCAGTTAAAAGACCCGAAGTAGCAAAGCCTTGGGTAAAAATAGTACTTGGCGCGGTTATTGTGCTTAAATAATTTGTATGTTTTTTAAAATACGGAACCATATGAATAACGGAGAAACTCCATGAAAGAAAAATTAATGATTCATATAAATCACTTAACGGGAAATGTCCCGAATAAATCCAACGAGTGACTAATAATCCTGTTATACAGAAAAAAGTAGCTATCATGCCTTTTTCTGACGAATCATATAGTCCTACGATTTCATCGACCGATAAGCTTATCAAAAAAATAGTAATTACTATTGAAATGATCGAAAAGGATATATGAGTTAATATATGTTCTAAGGTGGAAAATATCATAAATTTTTTTTTATTAAAATGAAAAAGTGGGGTAAACCAATTCTACGGAATTGAAATCAGGAATTGAATTTATTATAGGACTTATTCCATTTGTTTTAGAAGATGCCATGCCGCCACTCGGACTCGAACCGAGATGCTCTAGCACTGCTTCCTAAGAGCAGCGTGTCTACCGATTTCACCATAGCGGCGTACTCGAAATAATAATAATCTATTATTATTTAATCGTCGAGATTGAAGGAGTCAATTCCATATTTTTTTTTTTCATTTTCATTCAAAGTGATGAGAAAAAACTCGTTTCGTTTCAATATGGATTGAAGCGTTCCCCATAAAAATCTTTATTATCATTTTTTTTTTTATTAATTGCTCATTTATCTGATTTTAAAAATCGAAGATGCACTTTTTTTATCAATGAACAAAAAAAGTCTTTTTATGGATCACAGTACAGTGTGACATTCAAAATTTTTTTATTTAACTATTTGTAGAGCTTTATATTAACCCTTAGGCCTTAGGTTGGTTTTTCGTCATGTAAAGAATTTTCTTTAGGATTTCGAAAACTAATTCGATATTGGCCTGAACTGAACATTTTGTCTAAGAAAAAACTTTTTTTGTAATTTTCTTATTTATTATGATGATATGACAGATAATTGTACCGATGAGGAAAATAAGAATCCCCACCGGATAAAACATATTCAAAAAAAAGTGAAACCTTGTATCTTTTTTTTTTTTTAAAAAAAAAAGTACCATTTTCAGATTAAGATTAGTTAATCTAGTGTTTGACTATTTAATTGTCGTACAAAAAAACTTTTTGAATTCCCGGTAGAAAGAGACTTCGCTAAGGAAAAAGCTTTCAACGCTGCCCGATATACCTTCTTTTTCCAAATGTTTTTGCGAATACGTTTTTTTGATATAGAAGTACTTTTTTTTGGAACTGCCATTAAAAATTTGAAAAAAAGTTATTCATTTCTCTAGTTGAATGTGAAAGACATCTATTGGTCAAACAATTCCATTTTTTCTTTTTTTTATATCTCTGTTTATTTTCGTCGTGCTATATTTATACATGTAACAAAATACACCGAAAAGTTCAAAAAAAACCAATCCTTACCTAACAAATTCCAAATTACTGAAATTACTTTAGTTTTTTATTAGTTGGTCAAACTCAAAAGAAAAAGAAAAGAATGAGTACACATTTTTTTTATTTTTAAATTGGAATTAAACTAGTAGTTAATCAAAGAATACATGATTTTCTAAAAGTTATCTTAGTAATTTCGTCTTTTCTTTTAATTCTATTTCTTCTCCCTGGTATTGAAAGAAAAGTGTGGGATATTCTAGCGTTTTCTACAAAGAAAAAAAATATCTTTTATTCGAATGGAGTATAATCAGTTCTATCATGAATTAGTTAATGATTATGAATAAACGAACTAATAAAAAAAACGAGTTCTTTTTTTTATTGCGCCCGTTTTGGTATGGACCATCCTATTATTTCTATCAAAATAAAGTAATGTATTAACTACTCGATTTTGGTGTAATTATTTGCTCTATGCATATAAATTATCGTAATACGTAATAATAATTGAATTTTTTTCTTCATTTTCATAAAAATTTTACTTAATATTCAATATTAATAAAATGAATTATTGTCTTATTTCATTTTAAATATAAATAGTAACTTGATCATATTCATATCATTTGACCAATTCTAACTTCTTGATTTGAATATTTGAAATATTGGTTAAAGAAGAAAGATTCAGAATAATTAGGAATAGAAAATTCTATTTAAGTATTCCATATCTTGATTTTTTATTGAACCTATAAAAAGATATAAGAGCCGGTGAATTATAAAGAATTAATTAAAAATAAAAAGGTTTTTTTATGGAATATACATATCAATATTCATGGATTATCCCCTTCATTCCACTTCCAGTTCCTATGTTAATAGGAGTGGGACTTCTACTTTTTCCAACGGCAACAAAAAATCTTCGCCGTATGTGGGCTTTTCCTAGTATTTTCTTGTTAAGTATAGTTATGATACTTTCGGTCTATCTATCTATTCAGCAAATAAATAGAAGTTTTATCTATCAATATGTATGGTCTTGGACCATTAATAATGATTTTTCTTTAGAGTTCGGTCACTTAATAGATCCACTTACTTCTATTATGTTAATATTAATTACTACTGTTGGAATTTTGGTTCTTTTTTATAGTGACAATTATATGTCTCATGATCAAGGATATTTGAGATTTTTTGCTTATATGAGTTTTTTCAATACTTCCATGTTGGGATTAGTTACTAGTTCGAATTTGATACAAATTTATATTTTTTGGGAATTAGTTGGAATGTGTTCTTATCTATTAATAGGTTTTTGGTTCACACGACCTAGTGCGGCGACTGCTTGTCAAAAAGCCTTTGTAACGAATCGTGTAGGCGATTTTGGTTTATTATTAGGAATTTTAGGTCTTTATTGGATAACCGGTAGTTTTGAATTTCGGGATTTGTTCCAAATATTGAATAACTTTATTTATAATAATGAGGTTCCTTTTTTATTTCTTACTTTGTGTGCCTTTCTTTTATTTGCAGGTGCAGTTGCGAAATCGGCACAATTCCCCCTTCATGTATGGTTACCTGATGCCATGGAAGGCCCTACTCCCATTTCGGCTCTTATACATGCCGCTACTATGGTAGCAGCGGGCATTTTTCTTGTAGCTCGACTTCTTCCTCTTTTTATAATCATACCTTACATAATGAATTTCATATCTTTAATAGGTATAATAACAGTATTATTAGGAGCTACTTTAGCTCTTGCTCAAAAAGATATTAAAAGAGGTTTAGCTTATTCTACAATGTCTCAATTGGGTTATATGATGTTAGCTCTAGGTATGGGGTCTTATCGAGCCGCTTTATTTCATTTGATTACTCATGCTTATTCAAAAGCATTGTTGTTTTTAGGATCCGGATCAATTATTCATTCAATGGAAGCTATTGTTGGATATTCTCCAGATAAAAGTCAGAATATGGTTCTTATGGGAGGTTTAAAAAAGCATGTACCAATTACAAAAACTGCTTTTTTAGTAGGTACACTTTCTCTTTGTGGTATTCCCCCCCTTGCTTGTTTTTGGTCCAAAGATGAAATTCTTAATGATAGTTGGTTGTATTCACCTATTTTCGCAATAATAGCTTGTTCCACAGCAGGATTAACCGCATTTTATATGTTTCGAATCTATTTACTTACTTTTGAGGGACATTTCAATGTTCATTTTCAAAATTACAATGGTCAAAAAAGTAGTTCCTGCTATTCAATATCTCTATGGGGAAAAGAAGTGCCAAAAACGATTAAAAATCATTTTTGTTTATTAAGTTTATTGACAATGAATAATAATGAAAGGGCTTCTTTTTTTTCGAATAAGACATATCAAATTGATGGTAATGGAAAAAACAGGATACGCCCTTTTATTACTATTACTCATTTTGTCACTAAAAATACTTTCTCTTATCCTCATGAATCGGACAATACCATGTTATTTTCTATGGTTATATTAGTGCTATTTACTTTGTTTGTTGGGGTCGTAGGAATTCCCTTTGCTTTTAATCAAGAAGAAATTCATTTGGATATATTATCTAAATTGTTAAATCCGTCTATAAACCTTTTACATCCGAATTCAAATAATTCGGTGGATTGGTATGAATTTGTGACAAATGCAAGTTTTTCTGTCAGTATAGCTTTTTTCGGAATATTTATAGCGTCTTTTTTATATAAGCCTATTTATTCATCTTTACAAAATTTGAACTTACTAAATTCGTTTTCTAAAAGAGGTCCTAATAGAATTTTAGGGGACAGAATAAGAAATGGGATATATGATTGGTCATATAATCGTGGTTACATAGATGCTTTTTATACAATATCCTTAACTCAGGGTATAAGAGGACTAGCTGAACTAATTCATTTTTTGGATAGACGAGTAATTGATGGAATTACGAATGGTTTCGGTCTTACAAGTTTCTTTTTCG